GTATCTAGGGAACAGTCGCTTCAAAGTGAATTCTCCCTAGATACATCTATTCAATTAAATTATGAATCTATGCTGATTCCGAATATATATATGAATTGTCCTAAATATTCAAAACCCTTTATTTGGATTTGGCCTTTTTCTAAAAAAAAAATGAAAAAAATCCAATGGATTTAAAACTTATTTTTCGGTAAATCAATTACGAAATTTTTTTCTAGAATCCCTAAAATTTGTTTGACATCTTCTATGCGAAAATGCTCCATTTTCATAAGATCTTCTTGGCTGTTATTCAAAAGGTCCAACAATGTATATATATTGGACCTTTTGAGACAATTATAGATCCTGGGAGGCAATTCTGATTGGTCAATAAAAATCGATTTCAACGCCATTTTTTTTTTATTTTTTGTTAGTTTAGCCAATTTATCATAAAAGGTAAAAGGGGGTAAAGGAAACATGTGTTGATTGTCCTCTAAATTTAGATTTTCTTCTTTGGTATGTAAAAAGGGAATCAATAAATCAATCAAATTCCGGGAGGCTTCGTGAAGTGCTTCTTTAGGAGTTAAACTTCCATTTGTCCATATTTCGAGAAATAGTATTTCTTTGTTACCATTTTCATAAGAATGAATACTATGATTCGCATTTCGAACAGGCATGAATACAGGATCTATAGGATAACTTCCATCTTGAAAGGTATTTGGCGCTTTTATAGGATATCCGCGATTCTTCTCTATTTGTAATCCAATAACCAACTCAATGGGTTCTGTCAAGCTAGCTATATGCTGTGTATTATCGACGATTTCTACATAAGGTGGTAAGATGATATCTTGAGCAGTTACATATCCAGGGCCTCTGACACAAATAGACGCCTCACAAGTTCCATAGAGATTACTTCTCAATACGATTTCTTTCAAATTCATTAAAATTTCATGTACTGATTCTTGAATACCCGTTATCGTAGAATATTCGTGTGATATTTTCTCAGATTTTGCGCGTGTGATACATGTTCCTTCGATTTCTCTAAGCAAAGCCCTTCGCATCGCAATGCCTATTGTGTCTGCTTGACCTTTCATAAGCGGAGACAGAATAAAGCGCCCATAAAAAAGACGCTTACTGTCTGCTGCTGATTCAACACACTTCCACTGTAGTGTCCGAGTAGATACTGTTATTTTCTCTCGAACCATAATAATATTATTTGATCAGATCATTGAATCATTTATTTCTCTTGTTTCTCTTACTATTCAAATATCTTCCTTTTTTATTTCTACACACGTCTTTTTTTCGGGGGTCTACAGCCATTATGTGGCATAGGGGTTACATCCCGTACGAAAGTTAATAGTATACCACTTCTGCGAATAGCTCGTAATGCTGCGTCTCTTCCGAGACCTGGACCTTTAATCATGACTTCTGCTCGTTGCATACCTTGATCTACTACTGCACGAATAGCATTTGCCGCTGCGGTTTGAGCAGCAAACGGCGTCCCTCTTCTTGTACCTCCGAAGCCACAAGTACCGGCAGAGGACCAAGAAACCACCCGCCCGCGTACATCTGTAACAGTCACAATGGTATTATTGAAACTTGCTTGAATATGAATAACCCCCTTTGGTATTTTACGTGTACTCTTACGTGAACCAATACGTCCACGTGAACCCCTTTTCGGTATAGCTTTTGCCATATTTTATGATCTCATAAATTTGAGTCAGAGATATATGGATATATCCATTTCATGTCAAAACAGATTCCCTATTTGTATATCAGGTCTTTAACGAGTTTGATTATCCTTGTCTTTGTTTATGTCTTGGGTTGGAACAAATTACTATAATTCGTCCCCGACGACGGATTAGTCGACATTTTTCACAAATTTTACGAACGGAAGCTCTTATTTTCATATTTGCCACTCCTTACTTTAATTTTGAATCCACTTTTTGGAAGAAAATAAGTTTCTTGAAATTTTCGATTTCAAATCGTATTCCTACGAAAGAAATGGTGAAGTTAAAAAACACCTAATCTTTCGAATCTTTGTTGCGGAGTCGATAAATTATACGACCTCTGGTTGAATCATAACGACTTACTTCAATTTTTACTCTATCTCCTGGCAGTATCCGTATAAAACTACGTCGGATCTTTCCTGAAACATAACCTAGAATCATATCTTCATTATCTAAACGAACCCGGAACATACCGTTGGGAAGCGATTCAGTAATTAAACCTTCATGAATCCATTTTTGTTCTTTCATTCCAGGTAAAACCCCCTTGAAGTATCAACTAGTGGAGGAAGAACCCTATTAGAGAACCCACCCCTTCTCTTTTCTTTTTCACAAAAAAGAAGTTTCATATCGGATATTAGAAAGATTACCATATATAACACAAAATTTCTCCGCCTATTCTTTCTAGTCGAGCCTCTCGGTCTGTCATTATACCTCGAGAAGTAGAAAGAATTACAACCCCCATCCCACCTAAAATTCTAGGAATTCTTTGATAGTTAGAATAGATTCGTAGACCCGGCCGACTTATCCGTTTTAAATTTAAAAGATTTCTATAAGTCCTTTTCCTATTCCTTCTATGTCGTAGGGTTAAAACCAAAAAATATTTGTTGTTCTCTCGATGTTTTCTCACATTTTCGAGAAAACCCTCTCGTAAAAGTATTTTAACAATACTTTGGCTGATATTAGTAGATGCTACTCGAACCACGCTTTTTCTATACATATCGGCATTTCGTATAGAAGTTATTATGTCAGCAATAGTATCACTACTCATGATTAATTAAAATTATTGGTGCCTCCAAATTTCGATATAATCAACATGTTTTTCTTTTTTTTTTTACGTGTTTGTTTATAAATATTAATTTTGAAAGGTATATACGTGAGAGAAAATCTACTAAATGAATCTTAATCTATTTCTTTTAAATACCCTACTATCACCATATCGTGGTCTTATTTTATAATACCTCGGGAGCTAATGAAACTATTTTAGTAAAATTGAACTGTCTCAATTCTCGGGCAATCGCACCAAAAACTCGAGTTCCTTTTGGATTTCCTTCTTGATCAATCACAACTGCAGCATTGTCATCATATCGTATTATCATACCGTTGTCACGTTTAAGTTCTTTACAAGTACGGACAATTACAGCTCTGACCACTTCTGATCTTTCTAGAGGCATGTTTGGAACTGCGTCTTTGATCACAGCAACAATAACGTCACCAATATGAGCATATCGACGATTGCTAGCTCCTATGATTCGAATACACATCAATTCTCGAGCCCCGCTGTTATCTGCTACATTCAAATGGGTTTGAGGTTGAATCATATCATTTTTTTATCTGTTTTTTACAATACAAAGGTCGAAGAAAAAAAGAAATATTATTTGTCCAAAAAAAGAAACCTGCACCCACTATTTTTAAGTTTTTAAGTAAGGCCTATTTCTTTTTTATCCCAAAATGATAAATTGAGCTCGTATAGGCATTTTGGACGCTGCTATTGAAATAGCCCTTCTGGCTATAGTTTCTGTTACTCCACCCATTTCATAAAGGATTCGACCTGGTTTAACAACCGCTACCCAATATTCGGGAGAGCCTTTACCTGAACCCATACGTGTTTCTGCGGGTCTTACTGTAACCGGTTTATCTGGAAATATACGAACCCATATTTTTCCACCGCGACGTGCATTTCGTGTCATTGCTCGTCGACCTGCTTCTATTTGTCTAGATGTGATCCAAGCGGGTTCAAGTGCCTGAAGAGCGTATTTACCAAAACAAATAGTATTACCTCGATAAGATATTCCCTTCATTCTTCCTCTATGTTGTTTACGGAATCTGGTTCTTTTGGGGTTATAGTTGATGGTTTGTTTTGAATTCCATCTCTACTACAGAACCGGACGTGAGAGTTTCTTCTCATCCAGCTCCTCGCGAATAAAATAAATTCAAATTAAAGATTTTGAGTTCAATTTGAATTCTATTCAGATATAATATTATGCATAGATGTATTTATATTTAATTTTAATAACTGAATCATGGATTTCATTTAATCTAGATCAAATCTTATTAATTTGTATATCTTGATTTGTCTATTTTGTTTGTATAGATATATATAAATAATAATAATGAAATTAAATATATATATTAATAACTAAACTATTTTTTCTTCTATTTATCGATATTAGAATGTTAAAAGGAATCTTTTTTTTGTTTTACTCTTTATCGTATTGGATTGACCCAAATTTAGCAATCCAAGAAAATAAAGTTTTCGCGGGCGAATATTTACTCTTTCCATTTCTATTTCAGTTCTATCATTCGTTCATAACTTTTCCGAATAGATAAATTGGTCTCTGGTCGGTTCCGCCATCCCGATCAATGAATCATTCAAATTTATTTTCATAGAATCTTTTGAATTCACAGGTTCCGTCGTTCCCATCGCTTCTTATTTAATGGTTAGGTCTGAATTCTACAATGGAGCTATTAGTTCTTGAGTCAATATTCTTAGTCTTTATTGGCTCGAAGCTCTTTATTTTTTGTTCGATGAGCAGATCCATTTAATGATGAATCCGTATTGATGCTTTATTACACAGATTTTTTATGAGATGACTCATAGACCTTACATATTGGAATTATATATCATCAATATTTTCTTTCTTCCTCTCATCCTTCCATTTATCCATACCCTTTCTTTTTTTTATTATTAACAATTTAGAAGCAGATTTTTTAATAAATAATAAAAAAGATTTCAGTTGCTACAACAATATGAACAATATATCATATCTTGACTGGTTCTTTGGATCCAGATAATACGAAGTGATGAGTTGGTTATTACTTCTATAGTTATTTGTTTATACTATGGGGCTGGTTTTTATACTAACCCTCAAAAAACCAACGAGTCACACACTAAGCATAGCAATTTTATCAAAAGATTAAGTTAATTTTTATTAAACCCTATAGAATTATAATTTATAATTGTTCATTTTTTTTTATTGAACAGAAAAGAAGAAACTAATTTCTTTTGTTCCATTGCTG